GGGATTGTTGTTTTGTTTGACAAATTGGAGAATCCAGATTTTTTTATGGTGTCGTAAGAAAAAAAAGGGGCCGGAAAATAAGATTTTTTTTATTGAACGTGTTCATTCATTTTGACTACTTTAGCATATTCTCTTATAGTCATTTTGACCCCACCTTCCCGGAGTTCATTCTCCGGGGAACTCCATTTAAATTATTCCGGTGTATTCTTTCCAATCTACTTTTTTTCTTATTTCGTTGGAAATCATATAAAGACAATTCCTATTTGATATAGCCATTTGGGCCAATATTTTACGATTAAGAAGCAACTGCTTCTTGTATAGATCATGGATTAATTTACTATAACTATAGAATACTCTACCTTCTCGAACTACTGCGTTTATCCGAGTGATCCACAAACGACGAAAATTTCTCTTTTGCTTATCCCTATCCCGATGAGCCGAGACCAAAGCTCTTATTTTCTGTTGAGTAATAGTTCGAGTAAGTCTTGAATGAGACCCCCGAAAACTTGATGCAAATAGACGAATTTTTGTTCTACGCCTCCGGGCTATATATCCGCGTTTAATTCTGGTCATTGAATAAATAAAATTTTGACAAATAACTAATAGATTTCGTTTCTTTCAGTTATTCTTTTACCCGTCCTAGTCTATTAATAACCAAACGGATTTTTCCAATGTATAAAATACAAATTCCAATGGCTTTGGCTACTATAACCTCCCCAACCACGATTTTTTTCTTTTTTTCGGTAATTTTATAAATGGATGAAGAAATCGTGGGTTTCCTCGTTTCTATGGTTACTTCTTAAACGGTGAGGTCTTCTCTATACACCGGAGCCTTTACTTCATTTATTTAATATTTCATCAATGTTATTGGTAACTTGTATAGTTCACATCACACTCTTTGGCTCTACTCATGAATGATCCAGTAACAGGTCTTTCACAATAAGACCCGCCTATACAGTAACGGTATTTAATTATGAAATTTGGCTGGGCAGCTAACCCTCGTAGTCCGTTCTTGACCGAGCGAGAACTTCATTTTGATGTTTTTTTTGAATTTCAATAAGATTTTCTCCGCTTAATGGATAACGATTTGCTACCAATGGAGAATTGTTTCTCATCTTAAATTTAGGTGATTGGGTTTGCACCAGCGGAAACCATAAATTTTATACACAGTAGAGGGATTGAGTGGCTTATTTTTAGATAGTAAGTAGATAGTAAATGGAGTTCCTTCTTCCATTTGATCCTATTCACTGGACTAATCATTCATACTGGAAGCGGTTTCTTGCTTTTTTGTATCAGCTCATGATCTAAACGAGTCGCACATACACCCTAGTACATGTTCCTCGGCGTTGAGGGCATCCCCCAAGAGCGGGGGATTTCGTGACATTTCGAATGGGCTGTCTTGTATTTCTAATAAGTTGTTTAATAGTTGGCATGGTGAATATATACATAATGGGCTGGTTTAGATTGATCCTAACCGGATGATTATGAATTTTTTTATTTAATAGTTAAACTCGGAGATAACATATCAAATCACGGATTTGCACAAAATCCATATCCATTTTTTTTCATTCAACTGCTACAAGATCAACAATTCCATAAGCTTGGGCTTCTGTTGCTGACATAAAAACGTCTCTTTCCATGTCTTCCGATACAACCCATAATGGTTTGCCCGTCCTTTGTACATAAACCCTTGTGAGGGTTTCGCGTAGTTTAAGCAGTTCTTCTGCTTCCAGGATAAATTCTCCCGTCTGCGCCTCATAAAAAGAACTCGCGGGTTGATGGATCATTACCCTGATGATAGAAGGTTTCTCGATCTGATGTGATGAAAGGAACAGAAAAGGAAGATCAAGAAGAATAGGAAAAAAAGATAGAATTGAACAACCGTACGGGCATCATCTTTTGTGCATTGCATACGGCTATACAATCAAATTGACCCTTACTTTCCAGATAAAAATCGAATCTATCAGCCCCAGATGGGTAAATGGTCAAATTGCCACCCTTCCTTTTGGAGAAAAATACTATGATGGCTCCGTTGCTTTTCTATTTGAAAAAAGATTCTTTTTTTTCTTTGATTCAGCAATCCCAAAGTTTATTTTTGATCCAACCAAAAAGGGAAAATTTTGGTTTTTTTGCACTCTTTTTTTTAGAACTTTAAAATTGCTAAGAGACTTTCGGTGTGAAAACAACCAAGTTTGTAACGCTGAATTAGACTTCCGATAGATAAGAGAAAATCGGAAATATCTTTTATCTCATACTACTCTCTCGATACATAATCGAATCTTTTGAAAAATAAAAGAATGCAAAATTTTTGCATATCGAATTCGAAGTGCCATGCTATTATTACTTAATATTCATATGGCGAAGGCATAGTTTTATTTTTTCTCTCAAATAAAAAAACCCCATTGGCGCCAAGCGTGAGGGAATGCTAGACGTTTGGTAATTTCTCCTCCAACCAGGATAAAAGATCCCATTGACGCGGCCAATCCCATGCATATTGTATGTACCTCTGGTCGCACAAATTGCATAGTATCATAAATAGCGACTCCAGGTATTACCCATCCGCCAGGAGAGTTTATAAACAAATACAGGTCTTTGGTATCATCCTCGATACTGAGATATACCATAAGACCGATAAGTTGATTCGAGATCTCGCTTTCAACTTCTTGGCCTAAAAAAAGTAATCTTTCTCGATAAAGTCGGTTGAGTAGGGCAAAATTGCATCCCTTAGGAACCGTACATGCATCTTTTGGTGCATACGGTTCAAAAAAAAAATAGCGAAAAAAAAGAATCAATGTATAGATATAGATTAAGGGCTTTTTCTTCGACTTTTCAATAAAGACGAATTTTGATTTCTTCTTTCTAATATAATAGAAAAACTCATAGAATTCACTTTTCATTGATGTATTGTTTCATCGAGATTCAATCCAAAACACGATGGTATTTTCTTGTTCCTGAATGGGTCTCTTTCATCTTTTTAGGTTTATGCTCTACTCCGGGTAAAGATTCACCCCGTTTTTATTTGCACATATAGGACAAATCTTCTCACCACCATTTCTTTTTGGTCTGACTTTCCAAATAACAAACAGGAATCATTTAGGATACACATAGTAATCCCCGATATATTACCAATTGGGTTTTTTTTCTAAACGGAGCCTGGATACTTCATTTTTTTAGTCCAATCAAAGTCAACCATAAATTATTCGAATTGATAATAGTACTATGAATTCCTCCAAACAATGCATCTAATTGCACTTCACGCTCCAATTTATGGATGATTCCATTTCTACTTCTTGGGCGAAACAGAGGATATCTCGATCGGGAGAGAGAACGGGGAAATCCCATATGACCCAATATATCTGACAAGTCGCACTATACGTCAACCCAAGATGCATCTTCCTCTCCAGGACTTCGGAAAGGTACTTTTGGAACACCAATAGGCATAAATTAAAAGAAAAAAGAACTAAATCCTATATTTCACTTTGATGTGGAAACGTAATAATGTGGTTTTATTGTCTTTATAATATTGTCTTTATCATATTTAGTTTATCCATAGATTAGAAAAATTCAGAAAGAAAGACAAAAAAATAAAGGAAATTTTTTACGAGTAGGCCTTTCGAATGATAAACGCATTTACTCATAGAAAGTGGTATCAATACACCATTGCGTATTGGTACTTATCGAGTATAGAATAAATCTGCTTCCCTTTGTTCTTACGAACAGAATTCTTCCATTATTTGGAACACAATAGAATATAGAATAAATAACCCTTGTTAGGAAATAATCCACTGAACAGGGGAAGTCCGCAGCATAGTCATAGTATATTCCAATGCAATAAAGTTACGTAGTGTTTATTTTTCTTTGATAAAGGGGTATTTTCTATGGGTTTGCCTTGGTATCGTGTTCATACCGTTGTATTGAATGATCCCGGCCGATTGCTTTCCGTTCATATAATGCATACAGCTCTGGTTGCTGGTTGGGCGGGTTCGATGGCTCTCTATGAATTAGCAGTTTTTGATCCTTCTGACCCCGTTCTTGATCCAATGTGGAGACAAGGTATGTTCGTTATACCCTTCATGACTCGTTTAGGAATAACCAATTCGTGGGGGGGTTGGAGTATCACAGGAGGGACTGTAACGAATACGGGGGTTTGGAGTTACGAAGGTGTAGCCGGGGCACATATTTTATTTTCTGGCTTATGCTTTTTGGCAGCTATCTGGCATTGGGTCTATTGGGATCTAGAAATATTTTCTGATGAACGTACAGGAAAACCTTCTTTGGATTTGCCCAAGATCTTTGGAATTCATTTATTTCTCTCCGGGGTGGCTTGCTTTGGTTTTGGTGCATTTCATGTAACAGGCCTGTATGGTCCTGGCATATGGGTGTCTGATCCTTATGGACTGACGGGAAAAGTACAACCTGTAAATCCGTCGTGGGGCGTGGAAGGTTTTGATCCTTTTGTTCCGGGAGGAATAGCTTCTCATCATATTGCAGCAGGTACATTGGGCATATTAGCGGGTCTATTCCATCTTAGCGTTCGACCGCCACAACGTCTATACAAAGGATTACGTATGGGAAATATTGAAACCGTACTCTCCAGTAGTATCGCGGCTGTCTTTTTTGCAGCTTTTGTAGTTGCTGGAACTATGTGGTATGGTTCAGCAACTACCCCCATCGAATTATTTGGTCCCACTCGTTATCAATGGGATCAGGGTTACTTCCAGCAAGAGATATATCGAAGAGTTAGCGCCGGGCTAGCAGAAAATCAAAGTTTATCACAAGCCTGGTCTAAAATTCCTGAAAAATTAGCTTTTTATGATTATATCGGCAATAATCCGGCAAAAGGAGGATTATTCAGGGCAGGCTCAATGGATAGCGGAGATGGAATAGCGGTTGGGTGGTTAGGACACCCTATCTTTAGAGATAAAGAAGGGCGTGAGCTTTTTGTACGGCGTATGCCCACTTTTTTTGAAACATTTCCGGTCGTTTTAGTAGACGGCGAC